TAATTCTTCTGAATTTCGAATAGTATTCAAGATCTTCTGTTTTCGATTATCTAATAAATCACTTAATGAAAGTAGATTCTCTTTCCATTCATTTCAAAACTTCCACGATCCCTTCCCGAACCAAACATGAATCTTTCGATTCATTTGGCTCTCACGCTCAATTACTTCAATTTCTTATGGGGAATTTCCATATATATATTCATATTCTATTTTTGAATGTAATGTAATGAGCCTATCCTCTTTTCTCTGTTCATATTCTAAAATAAAAATAGGATCACTAATCCAAGACTAGAACTATATGATTCAGAGGACTCTTCTGACCAAAGAAAAAACATGTAATTGTCAGCAAAGTTGTTTCGTTATTTTCTTCAAATCCAAAAAAATCCTTCTTACTTTATACATAGGTCATCAAATTCAGCATTAGAAATACCCATTTTTTCCAATAACAGGTTCAAATCATTTTATCGACATGAGTGTTATATATCGAAAAAATTTCCAACTATCTGTATTAACATAGTGGTAGAAAGAGTACTATGCCGCGTTTGGACTTCAAATGGAGTAAGCTTTAACCATATTAATGATTCCACATTGTTGTGTTTTTGATAGAAAATCAAAGTAGATTTACCAACAAATTACGAAATGCTATGGTTCTTCCATATGATTTCTTAATTTATTCAGAAGTAATTCGCAGGATCATCCACCTTTCTTGCCGAATTAGCACGAAAAAAGGTGCAGCCGGTTGAATCCGACCTATTATTGAAATAAACAACTCGCACACACTCCCTTTCCAAAAAAGATCAATACACCAAGCACTACACTTAGATTTATTGGATTTGTTGCTAAAATATCGGTATTAAACCCGAAACTCCCGGCGAATGGCCAGTGGCCCAAGGAAGCGAAAGAATCAGTTACATTTTTCATAAGATCCCCCTTATAGATAGACTAAAAAATCGAACGGAGTTCCTTTTGTATCACTTCACCCTCTTTTTTTTATTAAAATTCTCACTAAGTCAACAAGAATGAGACTTATTAGAATTAAGTACTAAAGTACTAGGCCTCATGTCAATTGCGACATACCTCGTTTATTGCAAGATTTCCAAAAAAAAAAAGGATTCTAGTAAGAGAAAGGAAGCAAGCGAGTCGGTATGCTAATTTCTTATCCTCAAATCAGCTCTTCCCGTAGGCTATTGTCTCAACCAATAAGTAATTGTAGGAGTTAAATCTTGATATAATTCAAAAAAGCAAACGACAAGTCGAAGGCAATAAAATAAGAAAAGAAATACTTATTTTTCCTATTTCTAGGATTCAAAAAATTAAACAAAAGGATTCGCAAATAAAAGCGCTAATGCTACAACCAATCCATAAATTGTTAAAGCTTCCATAAAAGCCAGACTAAGCAATAAAGTACCTCGTATTTTTCCCTCAGCCTCGGGCTGTCTCGCAATACCTTCTACAGCTTGGCCCGCGGCAGTACCTTGTCCCACTCCAGGCCCAATAGAAGCAAGCCCTACGGCCAATCCAGCAGCAATAACGGAAGCAGCAGAAATCAGTGGATTCATGATAAGTTCCTCGCACCAAAATAAAGAAATGGTTAATGATACAATCAACCGATGAATTATAACTTCATTATTCTATCGCTACGACTCATCAAGTTACAATAACTACGAACTCTGAATTGAAGTAAAAATATTAATTATGGAATCTTCAGAACTACTTCAATATCTCTTTTTTAGTTTCTATCCCCCGCGAAGTCTTTGTGAATCCCTACGACTTTAGTTCTTCCATTTCTTTGTTCCGAACCATTCTTGGAAGTCCTCGTTCTTTATTTTATGTGATCTCTTTATTCATTCAATTCGGACGAAACGGAAGGGCTTCTATTGGAATCCCCATCTAAATTGACAGTAGTTAGGGCAAATTAGATATATTATATCTTTAGTTCATATAACTAGTCAATTATAACATATACATGTGTTTCTTCCATGACGTAAACCGATTAATTCGTTTCATCGGATTCTTATAAATCATTCTTCGAAACATCTACAAGAGTTAGCTTATGCTTATAGCCATTAAATCGCATAGACCTAGTTCAACGACCTAGTTCAACCTCCTCTACTAACCCGCCTATTTTTTATGAATCTACTTTATTTGTAAACTTTTTTACTCCTTTTCGTTATCATTATCCTAGATGGAGACAATTTAAAAGGATGAATTCATTAGGCTGAATCGTTGCTTTGATTTTGATTGATCTAAGCTAAGTTCATGCAATTTATTATAATTTTATTTTAGTCAATCGTTGAATTGAATGAAATCAACCGAAACCCGAATTGTTCCATAAACCATCTTTTTTTATTTATTTAATTGTGTATCCATAGTCATAATATCATAAATGCCCTAAAAATTCTTATTCAAATTAAATTATGACTCCTAATATTTACTTTGGAATTGACTGACCAATAGAATATAGAATATTCATTGGAGTGGGGGGGGGTATGGTCGAAAAATGGGCTAAACGGGAATTTTAGGAAAAAGATCGTTTCGATCTCTTTCCCCTTTTTACAAGAACCCCCCAATATCCGTAATCTTTTTGCTATTATTTCAGATTCTAGATATATACCATGCTATATTTTTCTGTATTTTTTATTTTTAGATTTATGTTCCCTAAGTAGATTATCTTGAGCCACGCATATATTGTGCGTGGGCTAAGATAAAAAAATTTTTGAAAAAATTTCAAAAAAGAGTCAATGATGGCCCTCCATGGATTCGCCTATATAGGCCGCAGCTAACGTTGCAAAAATAAGGGCTTGAATACCACTTGTAAATAATCCAAGGAACATGACCGGTATAGGAACTACTGAAGGTACTAAAGAAACAAGAACAACAACTACTAATTCATCCGCTAATATATTCCCAAAAAGTCGAAAACTAAGTGATAACGGTTTTGTGAAATCTTCTAAGATATTAATGGGTAAAAGAATTGGAGTTGGTTGAATGTATTTACCGAAATAACCCAATCCTTTTTTGGTAAGACCCGCATAAAAATATGCCACTGACGTGAGTAAAGCTAAAGCAACGGTAGTATTTATATCATTTGTGGGTGCAGCTAACTCTCCATGAGGTAACTGTATTATTTTCCAGGGTAAAAGGGCCCCCGACCAATTAGAAACAAAAATAAATAGAAACATAGTGCCAATAAAGGGAACCCAGGGCCCATATTCTTCTCCAATCTGAGTTTTGCTCACGTCTCGAATGAATTCAAGAACATATTCGAAAAAATTCTGACCGGTAGTCGGAATGGTTTGTGGATTCCGAACAGCTATAGCGGCTGAACCTAATAAGATAGCAATTACAAACCAAGAAGTAATAAGTACTTGAGCATGGACTTGGAAACCCCCTATTTGCAAATAGAAATGTTGGCCTACTTCCACGCCGGATATGTCATATAGCCCTTTTGGTGTGTTGATGGAACATGATAGAACATTCATATTGCCCCCTGACATAAATAGAACTTTAAAAGGAATTATTTTGATTCAACCGGCTCTTTCTTAACTTATATATTTTGTATACTAACCGATCACATAATAATAATAGCCCCTTTTTATCTCTTTTTGAGATTCTAGAATAGTAACCGATTCCAAAAATCTATGGAGTTCAAAAAGTCATTTATCTTATTATTAATCAAGAATTTCTTATATAGCTAGAACGGCCCTCACAAATGGCGAATACTAATTTGTTAAGAATTAATCGGATTGAAGCTATAGCGTCATCATTCGCCGGGATCGAAATATCTGCAAGATCCGGGTCACAATTTGTATCGATTAAACAGATCGTTGGGATTCCTAAAGTAATACATTCTCGAAGAGCTGTATATTCTTCTTGCTGATCAACGATTATTACAATATCGGGTAACTCTGTCATATATTTAATCCCACCTAGATATGTTTGCAGGCGGGATAATTGTCTCTTCAATACCGCCGCATCTCTTTTCGGAAGGCGGTTGAGCTTCTCCGTTTTTTGTTCCGTCCTCAAGTCCCTGAACTTATGAAGTCTTGTTTCTGTAGTAAACCAATTCGTTAACATACCGCCGAGCCATTTTTTATTAACATAATGACATCGAGCCTTTATTGCAGCTCGCGCTACTGAATCAGCTGCTTTATTTTTGGTACCAACAATTAAGAATTGTTTTCCCCTACTTGCTGCATCAAAAACTAAATCACAAGTTTCTGATAAAAAACGAGCAGTTCTAGTAAGATTTGTAATATGAATACCTTTACGCCTTGCCGAGATATAAGGTGCCATTCTAGGATTCCACTTCCGAGTACCATGACCAAAATGAACTCCTGCTTCCATCATCTCTTCCAAATTGATGTTCCAATATCTTCTTGTCATTTCTCCCTACACTTCCTCTTTTTAAGAGACGAGGTGCCCTAATAAAATAAATAATTGTTCCGACGGAACCTTCTCTTCTACCGGAGATTGGCTGTTGATACATGACCCAATAAATGAATTCCTTTCTATTCGTTATTATCTTTCTTTATTACTTAATTACCAAATCAAATGAAATGGGTGGACCAAATACAGATAGTTAGCAGGGGTAAATTCACTCTTATGAATCATTAAACCCTAGAAATGGTTGTTCTGATGTATCATGGAAATTCTTTGAAATGCAAGAATTAAATAATTCTCTGTGGTGGAACAAAATATCTCCTATTTCCTCCTCAAATAAATTTCTCTTTTTGATTTCCAAAGGAATGTTGTTATGCTGCCTTGAACGGCGCACTAATCCTCTGAATCCGGTACCGACGGGTATCATCCCTCCCAGAACTACGTTCTCCTTCAGGCCTTTCAACCAATCGATACGACCCCGGAGAGCCGCTTTTGCTAAAACTCGAGTGGTTTCTTGAAAACTCGCTTCGGATATGAAACTTTGAGTATTCAGAGATGCTCTCGTTATTCCCAATAAAACGGCTCGGTAACAAATCGCCTCCTCCAAAGCGCGCCCCGTTCGTTCCGCCCGCCACAACCCAATTAGTTCTCCAGGTGAAAAAACATCAGACATTCCTTCTTCGGAAACCAATACTTTTGATGTTATTTGACGTACAATAATTTCTATATGCCTATTATGAATCTGCACTCCCTGGGATCGATAAACCTTTTGGATCTTATTAACCAGAGAGATGCGACTCTGCACTATAGTTAGCTCAGCACCAATCAAGAATCCCCAAGGAATTCCAAGAATTCTTGTTATACGCCCATTCCAATCCTCAACTCTCTTTTCTAGGTTCATCGATATTGAATCAATTGAACGTACTTCTAACACTTGTTCCACTTTTGGAAGACCCTGTGTTATATCACCAGATTTCGATTTTTCATATATAAATGTAACTAATGTATCCCCTTTGTAAAGGATTTCCCCATAATGGCCATGAACGGTTGCTCCTGGCGTGGCCAAATAAGGCTTAGTTGATCTTATTACTACAGAGTCGACTTGAACAATTAGAATTTGACCTGATTTTAGGTAGGGTCCCTTTTTGGCTATATATACATTTTCACAAATAAACTGCCCAAGACTAATTATTGTGGATGTCTCTTCACAATAATTATGATGGAAAAAATACCAATTCAAATTGAATGGATTCAAAATGATGTTACTGCTACTACATGGATCGGGATTATAAATTCTCCCGCTTTCGTCCATTAAAGAATATTTAAGTATTCGAAAAGTCTGTTTTAAATTTTCAAGTTGCAAATATTTAGTTATCAAGATCCGATTCTGGGTTCTTAAAAAATAAATATTTGCAACTTGAAAAATGGTTCCTAAAGGACCCAAGAATTTCCTAATTGGAATTAGGGGCTCTCTTTTAATTGATTCTTTTATCACATTGTGATATTTTACATTGTTAAATGGGCCCATTCGAGAACAGTTGGATGATGACAAAATTATCAAAGATTGGCATTCCTTATTTTTATTCAACAACGTACGAATAGTTCCTTGATTTTGGCTAAGTGATTGTTTAATTCTTGCCTTTGCCTTGGAATAAAACGGATTAATAGTGGTACAATCTGATCCATTATCAGAGATCAATCCTGAACCTGACGGATCATTTCTTTTTCCGGTACACATAATAGGGGGTTGGACTAAGTCGATTCTTAGGAAATCTCGAATTAAACCATTTATCCTTACTTCAACAAAGGAAGCACAAGCCTCTCCGGCAGAAGAACTTTTTTCGTCTTGGTCCCAATTCAAAACTAAACAAGTCCGAACTAATTGAATACTTGTGTCGGAAATTCCCCAAATTGGTTTGCCATTTCCACGAAGGATATAATTGACAACTCGGAGTTTCATATTATCCCTTTCCTGTAACAGATCCCCTGGGAAAGGTGTTGCTAAATTTATACCGTCTGTGATTTCATATGTGACTACAGGTCGAACCAAAATAAAATGCCTTTTCTTAGTAGGTGTGATCCGTTGGATATAGATCCCACTTTTCCATTTTTTCGATTCTGTTTTTCCCACTCCTGGGGGTATCAAGATGCCACTATGTCGGGCTATCTTATCTATCTCTCCAGGAAAATAGATATCCCCGGAAAAGATTTTGAGTTCGATTTTTTTTTTTTTTCTCTCCACTCGGACCAAGCCGCCGACTCGGCTTCTTATATTTAAAGAGATTCGTGTATCTATTCCAATGATACTATTGTTCCGCACCATTATGGAAGAAGATCCGGGCAAAATATGCACTTCTTCGGGAATGAAAAAAAACCGATCTACTTTCATTTGATATTTTGGCTTAAATTCTTTAACTCCTCGATACTCGACCAAATCCTCTTTTTTGACAAGTGAATGCGCCTCTACAGTCCCATATTTAGTAATCCCCGAGCTGTTTCTTCTGTATCGGGGATCATCAAAATAAGCAAGAATACTATTTCTACGGAAAATTCCATTTATGGGTATTTGTATTTCAATCGAGCTACCGGAATCGGAATGGGGCGGTTGTTCTTTCTCTCGTTCTCGAATTGATTGGAATGGAATAATGAATCTATTTCTTCGCCTCTTTGCTAATAAATAGGAATTATCGAGGAGAATAGCAGGATATATGAGATTACAATGACCAGTCCATATGATTCGATTAAGTTCTGAATAATTAGGAATCCCGCCTTCTTTTTTATCAGAAAGAGAAAGATCCGAGCGGAAGAGTTTATGTCTCACTTGATCATTAGTCAGAGGGAGACTCGAAATATATTTTCGTTCGACAGAAATAGAATGCGCGTTTATTTGATCTTGATCCTTGTGGAGCGAAAAGGGAACTATACTAGATTCGCACGAACCTCCTGATAATACCCATAAATGACTTGTTTTTGGTAAGAGATGAACATTGCCATATGTAAATTCCGGTGCATGGTATACATCAGTACTCCAGTGCATTTCTCCTTCTGAATCCGAATAAATATGTTTTCGAACCCTCTCTTTAAAATTAAAAGTGTATGCTCCCGCGCGAATTTCAG